GAATTATCCCTGTCTCTGTTTATGTCTCGGATTGGAACAAATTACTATAATTCGCCCGTGCCTACGGATCAGTCGACATTTTTCACAAATTTTACGAACAGAAGCCCTTATTTTCATATTTTTTATTCCTTACCTTCATTCTGAATCTATTTTTTTGGAAACAAAAATTAGTTTTTTTTTTCGAATTATACCCCTACGAGGGGGATGTTTAAAAGAATGATCTAATCGTTCGAATCTTTTTTTCGAAGTCTATAAATTATGCGTCCCCTGGTTGAATCATAACGACTCATTTCTATTTTTACTCTATCTCCGGGTAGTATACGTATAAAACTGCGTCGGATTCTCCCTGAAATATAACCTAGAATTAGATCTTGATTATCTAATCGAACTCGAAACATACCGTTGGAAAGTGACTCAGTAATTAAACCCTCATGAATCAATTTTTGTTCTTTCATTTCAGATAACCCCCTTTAAGTATCAACTACTAGAGGAAGAGTTCTATAATTCACTTCTCCTCTCTATTTTACAAATAGATAAATAGTAAATTCGAGAGAGTATTAAGTTACCGCAGGAGAATCACCATATATAACACAAAATTTCTCCTCCAATTTTTGCTAGTCGAGCTTCTCGATCTGTCATTATACCTCGAGCAGTAGAAAGAATTAGAATCCCCATTCCGCCTAAAATCTTAGGAATTTGTTGATAGTTGGAATAAATTCGTAGACCGGGTCGGCTGATACGCTTTAAAATAATTTTATTCCCTTTCCTAGTCTTTCTATGTCGTAAGGTTAAAACCAAGAATTTTTTTTTACTTTCTTGATGTTTTCGAACGTTTTCAATAAAACCTTCTCGTAAAAGTATTTTAACAATATTTTTAGTGATATTAGTAGATGCTATTTGAACCCTTCCCTTTTTATCCATGTCAGCATTTCTTATAGAAGTTATTATATCGGCAATAATGTCCCTACCCATGACGAATTATAGTTATTGGTGCCTCCTCATTTTTGATATAATCAACATGCTTTTTTTGTTTTAGTTTAATTTTTTTCTTTTTTATTGAATTTTTTTTATTATTAAATTTATTATTAAATTATAATTTCTTTTAATTAAAAGTATATGCATGAGACACGATCTATTAATTGGATCTATTTCAGATATTCGAATTAATAGAAAATAGAATATAAATTCTAGAATTATATATTCTATTCTATATCTATACTATGATATAAATATGATATAACTAGAAATAAAAATAGGAATGAATAAATGAATATACTATAAAATAGTATAATTTAATATATCAAAATATAAAATATAAATAGTCGAATAATAATAATTAATAAATTATAAATTAATATATTAATATAATAATTATAATTATAATAATTCTAATAATATATAATGAAGACTATAAGACTTCGGGTGCTAATGAAACTATTTTAGTAAAATTCAACTGTCTCAATTCCCGAGCAATCGCACCAAAAATTCTAGTTCCTTTTGGATTTCCTTCTTTATCAATGATAACCGCTGCATTGTCATCATATCGTATTATCATGCCATTTTCACGTTTGAGTTCTTTACACGTGCGTACAATCACAGCTCTAATTACTTCTGATCTTTCTAGAGGCATGTTGGGCACTGCTTCTTTGATTACAGCAACAATAACATCGCCAATATGAGCATATCGTTGATTACCAGTTCCTATGATTCGAATACACATCAACTCTCGAGCTCCGCTGTTATCCGCTACATTTAAAAGGGTCTGAGGTTGAATCATATCATTTTTTTTTTTTATCTCTTATTTCAATGCAAGGGACAAGGGAAAAAATAAATATTGTCTGTCCAAAGATAAAGAAATCCGCGTTTGTTTTTTCATTCTCAATACACCTTTACTTACTTTTGTTTACCTATCCTGATCCTGAAATAACAAATTGAGTTCGTATAGGCATTTTGCATGCAGCTATTTTCATAGCTGCTTTGGCTACAGTTTCTGATACTCCACTTATTTCATAAAGTATTCGGCCCGGTTTAACAACGGATACCCAATATTCGGGGGATCCCTTCCCCGAACCCATACGTGTTTCCATAGGTCTTACTGTAACAGGTTTGTCGGGAAAGATACGTACCCATACCTTTCCACCACGACGTGCATATCGTGTCATTGATCTTCGCCCTGCTTCTATTTGTCTAGCTGTGATCCAAGCAGGTTCAAGTGCCTGAAGAGCATATCTTCCGAAACAAATATGATTGCCTCGGCAAGATATTCCCTTCATTCTACCTCTATGTTGTTTACGAAATCTGGTTCTTTTTGGGTCATAGTTGATGGTTGTTTCTGAATTCCATCTCTACTGCAGAACCGGACATGAGAGTTTCTTCTCATCCAGCTCCTCGCGAATCACTAGACGTGTTTGTTTATGGATAATGCTTATTTCTTTTACTTTTCAAAAATTTTCTAAAGTATTTAACTTTACCTCATATTGAATCATCCAAAAAGTCATACAATAAATGAAATATAAATTTAAATAAAAAAAATAAATAAAAAATATAAAACAAAAGGTTACGCGGGCGAATATTGACTCTTTTCTCTTTTATTTGGAGGGTCATTTTATGACTAGTCAGAAGAAATCTATGTTATTCTTGGTTCATTCCGCCATCCTACCCAATGAATCATTAGGATTGATTCTTTTTCAATCAAATCCTATGTAGTCACAGGTTCCATCGTTCCCATAGCTTCTCCATTAATGCTTAGGCCTGAACTCTGCAATGGAGCTCCCAACAAAATCAGTTATTTGTTTCTGAGTCAATCTCCTCAGTTTTCTTAACCCGAAGCTCGATTCAATTATTCATCTATGTTTCTATTATTTATATCCTTATTCTATCTTATTATTTATTTATCTATCTTATTAGATAGATAATCTCTATATTGATTATTGATTAGATTATTATTATTTAGTAATTATTTATATTTAGATTCTTTATTATTATGATCATATATTCATTCTATTTTTTATTCTATTTTTTTATTATATTATATTATTATATTTATGTTATATTTATATGTATTATATGTATATATAGTATAATATAATAATATAATATTTTATTTTTATTATATTAATATTAAATATTATATTATATTTGATTATTTGATATTATAGATATTATAATTCTAATTTATATTTTTATTATTTTATTTATATTTTTTATATTTATTGTATATTGATGTTGATGCTTTATCACACTGCCTTTTTTTATGGGGTGATTTTTCATAAACCATACATATTGGAATCATATATCATTGAGATCTTTATTCTCTCTTTCTATCATCCTTTCATTTTTCTACATCCCTTTTTTTTCATAATTTATAATTAGATTTATTTTTTATGAAAAAAATTTCAGTTGCTATAACTATATAATCGATTCAGTCATATAGTGACTGTTTCTTGGGATCTCGACAATACGAAGCAATAAGTTGGTTATTAGTTTTGAGTTTTTTTAGTTTTGATCGTTACTAAGTTTATAGTGGGGTCATCTTTTTTTTGTAATCTCAACTCTAAATAAAAAACTAAAACTAACGAGTCACACACTAAGCATAGCAATTATACGAAACCTAAATTAAAGAGTAAATCGAATTTTTATTCAACCTTATAGAATTATAATTGTTTGTTTTTCTATTGCTCAGCAGAATGGCGAGATAAGTAAAGGTCCATTATTCTTATTCTTGGTTTACAAATACCCAAATTTTTATGCCTAAGACTCCATAGATAGTTCTAATTGTATGGGAACAGTGATCAATTTTAGCCCGAATTGTTTGTAAAGGAACCCTACCTTCTCTGATCCATTCGACACGTGCAATCTCTTTTCCGTCGATACGCCCTGCGATTTGTACTTGAATTCCTTTTGTATCCGTTTGTTCAGTTAATTCAATAGCTTTCTTCATTGCCTTTCGAAATGAAACTCTATTTTTTAATTGTAAAGCTATATATTCTGCAAGAATATTAGGTTGTCCATAAGGCTTTTCAATTCTTGTGATAGCAATGTTGAGTCTCCGATTTACAGAACGAAACTCTTTTTGTACATTCATCTGTAATTCTTCGACTCCCCCTGTTCGTCCTTCTAATAATAAATTGGGAAATCCAATATAGATTATGACTTGAATAAAATCTATTCTTTTTTGAATCCCTATATGGGCAATTCCTTCAAAACCTGAGGATATTCTCTTATTTTTTTGTACATAGTTTTTAATACAATTCCGTATTTTTTCATCTTCTTGTAGGTCCATGGAAAAATTTTTTGGTTGTGCGAACCAAAAAGAATGATGACTTTGAGTTGTTCCAAGTCTGAAACCTAGTGGATTTATTTTTTGTCCCATATTTTTCTACCCTTTGTTCCATTCATATTTTTTTATAAATTTATAAATATAAAATAGGAATCTAAATTCTGTTTCTTTAGATGAATCTAAAATTTCTATTTTTCTTTTAAAACAATCTTTATATGACAAGTGGTTTTTTTTATTAGACAACTACGTCCTCGAGCCCGAGTTCTTAACTTTTTAACAATAGCGCCTCTGTTGACTTCAGCTTTACTAATAAATAAATCAGCTTCATTTAAACTCATATTATGACTAGCATTTGCTGCTGCAGAATAAACTAATTGTAAAATTGGATAAGATGCTCTATAAGGCATTAGTTCTAATATCATGAGTGTTTCCTCATAAGAACGCCCGCGAATCTGATCAATTACTCTTCGTGCTTTGAAAACAGACATACATACATATATATGTTGAGCTAACACTTTTGCTTCTCTATCAGAATTTTCGTTCTTTATCATAAAAGAAAGTTATCCCCCGCCAATGAATGATAAGTGCCTAGGTGAAGTATAGTATAAGATAAGTCAGAAAAGTAAGAATAAGTAATAAAAGTCTAAGTCTTAGTATACTATAAAAAGAAAATAAAATACTATACTCTTACTATAAGATAAAGACTCTTAAGTCTAAATAC